TCCGAGCTCGGGTTATGGAAGAAGGAACCGAGGAGGAGGTATCAGCAACAACTGGGTTTCTTGCGGGACAGCTCATGATGTTCATATCGATCTATTATGCGCCTCTGCATCTAGCATTGGGTAGACCTCATACAATAACTGTCCTAGTTCTACCGTATCTTTTGTTTCATTTCTTCTGGAACAATCACAAAAACTTTTGTGATTCTGGATCTACTACCAGAAATTCAATGCGTAATCTCAGCATTCAATGTGTATTCCTGAATAATCTCATTTTTCAATTCTTCAACCATTTCATTTTACCAAGTTCCACGTTAGCCAGATTAGTCAACATTTATATGTTTCGATGCAACAACAAGATTTTCTTTTTAACAAATAGTTTTGTTGGTTGGTTAATTGGTCACATTTTATTCATGAAATGGGTTGGATTGGTATTATTCTGGATACGGCAAAATCATTCTATTCGATCTAATAAGTATCTTGTGTCAGAATTGAGAAATTCTATGGCTCGAATCTTTAGTATTCTCTTCTTTATCACCTGTGTCTACTATTTAGGCAGAATGCCGTCGCCTATTGTCACTAAGAAACTGAAAGAGAAAGAAACCTCAGAAACGGAAGAAGGGGGAGAAAGAAAGGAAGAAAGCGATGTAGAAACAACTTCCGAAACGAAGGAGACTAAACAGGAACAAGAGGGATCCACCGAAGAAAACCCTTCCCTTTGTTCGGAAGAAAAGGAGGATCTGGACAAAATAGATGAAACGGAAGAGATCCGAGTGAATGGAAAGGAAAAAACAAAGGATGAATTTCAATTGAAAGAGGCACGCTATCAAGATAGCCCAGTTTACGAAGATTCTTATCTGGAGACCCATCAAGAGAATTGGGAATTGGGAAGACTGAAAGAAGAGAAAAGAATGAATATTAAGAAAAAGATTGAAATATAAGAAAAATACAAGAATAGATAAGATGAGATTCGTCCACCTCCCATAGATTTTATCCCTTCACCCATAAAGAAACTTGCAACACCAATCCCATTTAGAATTCCATCAATTATATATTGATCAAAAAACTGAGTTAGCTCAGCTAACCCTCTTATATTCATGGTGAAAATCCTAGTATAAAAAAGATCTATATAACCACGATTATATGACCAATTGTATACCACACCTTTTATTTTATCCAGAAAAATTCTTTTAGGGCCCCTTTTCAAAAAGAAATTCATTAAGACAAAATTTTTGAAAGATGAATAAATAGATCCATAAAAAAGAGATGCTATCAAGAGTCCGAAAAGAGCTATACTTACTGAAAAAACAGCATTTGAAAAAAATTCAGAAAAATTCTCAGAAGAATTCAAATTTGGATGAAAAAGGGTTGTTGATGGAGTTAACCATTTTGATAATAGATCCAAATCTATTACTCTTCCGTTAAAAGGAATTCCTATTAATCCAATGAACAAAGTAAATAGTACTAATAAAAGTAGAGGAAATAACATAGTATTGCTGGATTCGTGAGGATACATAGAAGTGTACCTATTTCTAAAGTAAGTACTAAAATCTCGTATCTTACTTATTAAATTCTTGTCAATTTTTGATATATCTTTTGAAAAAAAGAAATTCTTATTGACTTTCTTCAGTGTACCTTTTCCCCATAGAGATATTGAATAAAACGAGCTCTTTTTTGTACTACTAAAACTACTATAATCTTGAAAATGAATGCGCAAATACCCATCAAAGGTAAGTAAATACATCCGAAACATATAAAATGCGGTTAATCCTGTTGTTAACCAAGCTATTAGTGCGAAAATTGGTGAGTACAACCAACTATCGTGAAGAATTTCATCTTTGGACCAAAAACAAGCAAGAGGTGGAATACCACAAAGAGAAAGGGTACCTAAAAAAAAAGTAGTTTTTGTAATTGGAACATATTTTGTTAAACCTCCCATAAGAACCATATTTTGGCTTTTATCTGGTGAATATCCAACAATAGGTTCCATTGAATGAATAATGGATCCGGATCCCAAAAACAATAAAGCTTTAGAATAGGCATGGGTGATCAAATGGAATAAAGCAGTTCGATAAGAACCTATACCTAGAGCTAACATAATATAACCCAATTGAGACATTGTAGAATAAGCTAAACTTCTTTTAATGTCTCTTTGGGCAAGAGCTAAAGTAGCTCCTAAAAGTACTGTTATTATACCTACTAAACAAATGAGATTCATTATGTAAGGTATAACTATGAAAAGAGGAAGAAGTCGAGCTACAAGAAAAATTTCCTGCTGCTACCATAGTAGCAGCGTGTATAAGAGCCGAAATAGGAGTGGGGCCTTCCATGGCATCAGGTAACCATACGTGAAGGGGGAATTGTGCGGATTTAGCAACTGCACCGACAAATAAGAAAAAGGCACATAAAGTAGCAAATAAAGAATTGATCCCATTATTATGGATCAAGGTATTCACTATTTGGAACAAATCCCGAAATTCGAAACTACCGGTTATCCAATAAAATCCTAAGGTTCCTAATAATAAACCAAAATCTCCTATACGATTAGTTACAAAAGCTTTTTGACAAGCACTTGCTGCAACGGGTCGTGTGAACCAAAAGCCTATCAATAAATACGAACACATTCCCACAAGTTCCCAAAAAATATAAATTTGTATCAAATTGGAACTAGTAACTAATCCCAACATTGAAGCATTAAAAAAACTCATATAAGCAAAAAATCTCAAATATCCTTGGTCGTGAGACATATAATTGTCACTATAAATAAAAACCATGATTCCAACAGTAGTAATTAGTATTGACATAATAGAAGTAAGTGGATCGATCAAGTGTCCAAACTCTAATAAAAAATCATTATTGATGGTCCAAGACCATAGATATTGATAGGTAAAACTTCCATTTATTTGCTGAATAGACAGATTGGCCGAAAACCACATAGCTATACTTAGCAGTAAAACACTTGGGAAAGCCCACATACGACGAATATTTTTTGTTGCTGTCGGAATAAGTAAAAGTCCAAATCCTATTGACATAGTAACTGGGAGCGGAAAAAGGGGTATTATCCATGCATATTTATATGTATATTCCATAAGAAAACAAATTGTTCTTTTTTTCTTATAATTGTTTCCAATTCACCAATTCAGATCTCTTTCGAAAAGAACAAAACAATAATAAAAAGAAAAAAGATATGAAAAATATCAAATATTGGAATTATTACTTGTTGTTTTATCAAATATTTGAAATAAAAGTTGTAATAAGTTGGTCAAATAATAGGATCAAATAATTAGTCAAGTTTATTACTTAGTTATTAACTAACTCTAAACTCTAGAAAAGCAAGATATTTTTGAAATAATATGACATCTTATTCTAATATTATCTTTTGAATCATTGAATTTTTCTTTTACATTCTATTTATGTGAAATTATGTAATTTATAGGTATAGATATTGTATATCTTTCCATTTATAGATGTAAAATATTGAAAAAAAAGTTGCAATAAGTTGGTCAATAATTAGTCAAGTTTCTTACTTAGTTATTAACTAATTTTAAACTCTAGAAAAAAAAGATATTTTTGAACGAATATGACATCTTATTCTAATATTCTCTTTTGAATAATTGGATTTTCCTTTTACATTCTATTTATTTCAAATTATGTAATTGATAGATTTCATATATTACAGTTCAGTTACAGATTTCTTTATCTCTTTCTATTTTTTTTTAATGATTTTGAGACCCAACACTTTAGTATTAAAGTATAATGAAATATTCAGATTCTTCGTTGTCTATCATAATTGTGCTTTTCAAAATAGAAAAGCACAATTCATAGAATGAAAAGATTATCTCACGAATTCAATATCAATCAATCGAAATTTCAATAAAGAAAATATAATAGAAAAATTGAAAGACTATAAAAAAGGATAAAAAAAATACAATACATAATACTGAGTACACTGAGTATTTTGAATCCGGTAGACAGAAAGATCCTTCTTTTTCATATTACTAGCTCTAACTAATATGGAGAAGTGAAATAAAAAGAAAATACATTAGTAAATTTCAATTCTTTGTCTTCAAATTCAAAAAAATAAAATTGGAATTTCTTTAATACATGTTAATTAAGATTTTTCCAAGACTTTTTTTTGTTGCACAAAAAAACTTTTTGACTGTCCGGTGGAAACAGATTTAGCTAAAGAAAAAGCTTTTACTGCCGCTAAAAAACCTTTTTTTTTCCAAATATTTCTACGAATATGTTTTTTTGACATAGAAGTACGTTTTTTTGGAACTGCCATTCAAAAATAGGTGACTCATTTTTATCGTTGTATGTGAAAGACATTTATTGTTCAAAAGAAATTACCCTTTATTAGTAATTATCTATACTTATTCCATAAATTTTTAAATTTTTCTCAATAATATAAGAGCATAATTTACTTTCATAACATACAAATAGAATAGAAAAAAAAGAAAAATGAATTAAAGAAAATATTAAAATTGAATTTTAATATTTTCTTTTACTATTTCTTTGAATATTCATAATAAAAGAAAATAAGATATTCTAAAACAATTCTTTTTGAATAGAAAAATCGAAGAAAAATAGATTTCCATTTTCTATATTTATTCTAATATTTGAATAATGTAATAATGAAATATGCCTTGATATATTGATATTGTATTTTTTTATTTGAGAATTGAGAATAAAGAATATACAAAAAGTAATGTAATATCTTCTTATTCTTAATCTATTTCTATATATTTTTATATAATAAGAAAGTAAATATTCAAAAGATTCATATTCAATATGAAGAAATTCAGAATATTAATAGAATATACATAATAGAATATAAAAAATTTATCTAACTAGTAAAAGAGTATATACTAGAATACGAAAGAATAAAAAATATAGTAAATAGATATAAAATATATAGAAAGAGGAATTATTTCATTAGAATGAAGTCTAAAAATAGAAAGTGAATGGAGGTTCTAGGTTATAGTATAAGAGTATAAAGAAAGAGTATAAAGAAATGAAACTAAAAAAAATTTGGTATTTTATACCTTGACTGAGAATGAAACTATTGAGTTCTGGATTAACAAAAGCTAGGTTTTTAGTATTTAGTACGGAAAAATTTCTTTTTAAAACTGAACTTATGAAAATACTAGTTTAGTATTAGTTCACATTTCCATATGAATGGAAATGCATCTTTCTTCATTGTTTCCTAAACTCTATTGAATCTCAACAAATTTCCTATTATTATTTCACGTAAGCCGCCATGGTGAAATTGGTAGACACGCTGCTCTTAGGAAGCAGTGCTAGAGCATCTCGGTTCGAGTCCGAGTGGCGGCATATATATATATAATAATAAAGAGCATAGACACAATAAATTGAATAGAATATTCAAATCTATGAAATCCCCGATCTCAATTATTTAATAGGGACCCTTTTTTATTTTTTTATGTTTATGATATTTGTGACCTTAGAACATATATTAACTCATATTTCCTTTTCGATCATCTTAATTGTGATTCTGATTTATTTGATGAACTTCTTAGTCTACGAAATTGAAGGATTACGTAATTCGTCAGAAAAAGGGATGATAGTTACTTTTTTATCTATAACAGGGTTTTTAGTTATTCGTTGGATTTCTTCGGGACATTTTCCCTTAAGTAATTTATACGAATCATTAATTTTCCTTTCTTGGAGTTTCTCTATTATTCATATGATTCTATATCTTGGGAATCCTAAAAATTATTTAAGTGCAATAACTGCACCAAGTGCCATTTTTACCCAAGGTTTCGCCACGTCAGGTCTTTCAACTGAAATGCATCAACCCGCAATATTAGTACCTGCTCTACAATCTCAGTGGTTAATGATGCATGTTAGTATGATGCTATTGAGCTATGCAGCTCTTTTATGTGGATCGTTATTATCAGTTGCTCTTATAGTGATTACATTTCAAAAAAAAATTGATTATTTTTGGAAAAACAAGAAATTTTTCAGTTTAAAAAATAAAAGGAAGTCGTTTTTCTTTGGTGAGATGGAATATTTGAGCGAAAAAGGAAGTGTGTTTCAAAATACTTATTCTCTCTCATTTCAAAATTTTTACAAATACCAATTAATTCAGCATTTGGATTATTGGAGTTATCGTGTCATTAATTTAGGGTTTACCTTCTTAACCATAGGCATTCTTTCTGGAGCAGTATGGGCTAATGAAGCATGGGGCTCTTATTGGAATTGGGACCCTAAGGAAACTTGGGCATTCATTACTTGGACCATATTTGCAATTTATTTACATACTAGAACAAATTCAAAATTGAAAGATAAAGGCACGAATTCGGCATTTGTGGCTTCTATAGGATTTCTCTTAATTTGGATATGCTATTTTGGGATCAATTTATTAGGAATCGGGTTCCATAGTTATGGTTCATTCCAATTAATATCTAATTGACTAATTGAAGAAAAGAAACTATATGACGAATACATAAAAACATCGTCTGATACACAATGAAAATTTTGGGGAGTTTTTGAAAACCGTTTGAATGGAGGAATTCTTCAAATGGTTCTCAAAAACTCTAGATGTATCTCATTACAATTATAATTTTACAATTATAATTCACTCTTCTTTTTTTTCATTCTACAACGAAGAGAATCGTGAAAAGATGAAAAATTAGAAAACTTTTATTAAAATTCTTTATTATCAAATCTATCAAATTAGTATCTATAAAAATAATTAGATAGTAGAACTTGTACCTTGTCAACCGATAATGGGAGAACAAAATCAGGATAAATACCAATTCCTATTACAGGTAGAAAGATGCAGATCGAAACAAAGAGTTCTCGTGGCCCAGAATCAAAAAATTTTGAGTTTGGAATATTGAATAGCTTGTATCCATAGAAAATCTGACGTAACATAGATAATAAAAAAATAGGAGTTAATATCATTCCAATTGCCATTACAAAAGTAATCAAAATTTTTGGCATGAAAAGATATTTTGGGCTAGTAATTATTCCAAAAAATACTAAGAATTCTGCAACAAAACCACTCATTCCTGGCAATGCAAGAGAAGCCATCGAGAAACTACTAAACATGGTAAAGATTTTTGGCATTAGGATAGATATCCCGCCCATCTCTTCGAGATAAAAAAAACGTATTCTATCACAACTTGTTCCTCCTAAGAAAAAAAGTGCAGCACCAATCAATCCATGAGAGAGTATTTGTAAAATGGCTCCATTGAGTCCCATGCCAGTTATAGAACCAATTCCTATAATTATGAAACCCATGTGAGATACGGAAGAATAGGCAATACGTTTTTTTAAATTGCGTTGACCGAGAGAGGTTGAAGCTGCATAAATGATTTGTATTATTCCTACTATCACTAACCAGGGAGAGAATCTAGAATGAGCGTGAGCTAATAACTCCATATTGATCCGAATCAATCCATATGCTCCCATCTTTAATAAGATTCCAGCTAAAAGCATACATGTACTGTAATGTGCTTCCCCATGGGTATCTGGTAACCATGTATGTAGGGGTATCATCGGTGATTTGACAGCATAAGCAATAAGAAAACCAAAATAGAATATTATTTCCAATGCTGCAGGATATGATTGATTAGCTAATTTTTCTAAATCTAATGTTGGTTCATTGGAACCATATAAACCCATACCTAAAACTCCTATTAAGAGAAAAATGGAACCTCCTGCAGTACACAAAATAAACTTTGTAGCCGAGTACAGGCGTTTTTTTCCTCCCCACATGGATAAAAGTAAGTAAACAGGAATTAATTCTAATTCCCACATGATGAAAAAAAGTAAAAGGTCTCGAGAAGAAAATGATCCTATTTGGCCACTATACATTGCTAACATCAAGAAATAGAAAAATCGCGGATTTCTAGTAACTGGCCAAGCTGCTAAAGTAGCTAAAGTAGTGATAAATCCTGTAAGTAAAATGGGCCCTATGGAAAGTCCATCGATTCCCAGTCTCCAGTGAAAATCAAAAAGATTGATCCATTTTGAATCTTCCTTCAATTGGGTTAATGGATCGTCCAATTGGAAATGATAACAAAATATATAGGTCATTAGAAGGAGCTCTATTATACATATACATATAGTATACCATCTATACATCTTATTTCCCCTATGAGGGAAAAAGACAATTGAAGAACCTGCGAATATGGCAAAACAAGAAGTTTTTGTTAACCAAGGAAAAGAACTCGTGATAAGACAAGATAATTTTTTACTAGAAAACCCCGTGCTCGGGAGAAGAAGAATAGATTTCTTTTCTCGAGTACGGGGTTTTGTCGGTAAAGAGGAATCAAATGATTCAAATGGAGTTTTTTTTCACATATCAATAAGAAAGACCCATGCTCCGAGTTGTTTCATGCCATAAATAAACACGAACACTCAAAAAATCCGTTGGACAAGCGGATTCACATCTCTTACAACCTACACAATCCTCGGTTCTTGGCGCAGAAGCAATTTGCTTAGCTTTACATCCGTCCCAAGGTATCATTTCCAATACATCCGTGGGGCAAGCTCGAACACATTGGGTACACCCTATGCATGTATCATAAATTTTTACTGAATGTGACATTAGGTCTATAAATTCTAGTTTTGAACACAAAAAATTTTCGATCTGGTCAAATTATAAAATAAGAGAAATCCTATATTTTCTATTGTAAACACCAGATGAATCAATGATTTATCAAAATTTGAAGAATCCATAGATTTTCCAATCTGTTTATGAGAAAGGGCCAAGATACTTTGATTTCCTTTTCAATAACTATGAAATAGGAGTTATACATACGAATTCAATTCATGTTCATTTTATGAAATTTTTCTATTAATAGAAAGATCTTCCTTTTTATTTCTTTAGATTCTTTCTATGTGAAAATAGAAGAATTATGACTAATTCTTCAGCAAATTTGATTGATTGATACGAGTTGATTTTCTGTTACGATGGATCGACGAAATAATAGCTAGCCCAATAGCTGCTTCAGCAGCCGCAATGGCTATAACAAAGATTGAGAAAATATCTCCTTTTAATTGCCTACTATCAAATATATTGGAAAATGCGACGAGATTTATATTCACCGAATTCAGTATAAGCTCAAGACACATAAGTGCTCTAACCATGCTTCGGCTTGTGATCAGTCCATAGATACCAATAGAAAATAAATAAACACTCAGAAAAAGTACATGCTCTAACATCATTGAAAAATTCCTCATCAATCTCGATTCATTTCAATAGGAACAAAAATTCAACCTATTCAGTTGACTAGAATAGAATAATTACAGGACAAAAGAACATATTCACAGTAGATTGAGTAGATTGAAAGAAAAGATTTTTTCTTCTTTGAATTCGAAAAAAAGAAGTTTTTATTAGATTATTGACGAGCCATAGTAATTGCACCTATTAAGGAAACTAAAAGAATTAGAGAAATGAGTTCAAAAGGAAGATAAAAATCTGTGGATAAATGAATCCCAATTTGTTGAACGTTACTTATTAAGTCCTGTTCTATAATCTGATTTGATCTTGTAGTCCGAAAAATTCCGTACCATGAGGTATCTGGGATAATGGTCATTAATGAAAAAAAAATACTTGTACAAACCTGTGAAGTGATCCTATCTCCAATGGTCCACAAATAGGAATCATTAGAATATTCTGAACCGTTCATGAACATAACAGCAAATATGATTAATACATTAATGGCTCCCACATAAATAAGAAACTGTGCGGCAGCTACAAAAAAGGAGTTCAATAAAATATAGAATAAGGATATACAAACAAGAACCAATCCCAATGAAAAGGCCGAATCAATGGGATTGGTAAGTAATACTACTCCCAGACCTCCTAATAAAATAACTGATTCCAAAAATACTACAAGAATATCATATATTGGTCCAGGTAAATCCATTATGAAATAAAAGAGAAAGAAAGAAGTCGAAATATTTCATGACCTTACTAAGGGGCTCAGGAAAGGGACTTTTTTTCTATGATACCTTTCTAATTGAATAAAAAAAGAATATAGAAAAAATAAAGTTAAAAGTTCTTTGGCTAATCCTACTTTCTTACAAACCAAATCTTAGGAATTGGTAATTGTTCTTGAACCAAGGGTTTTTTTCATTTGAGTTGTTGAATCCATAACTGTTTGTATTGTGTAATCTCCAATTATTGACATTGGTAACCGACTCAAAGAAATTTGATTATAATTTAATTCGTGACGATCATAAGTAGAAAGTTCATATTCTTCAGTCATCGATAAACAGTTTGTTGGACAATACTCAACACAGTTACCGCAAAATATACATACTCCAAAATCTATACTATAATGAAGCAATTGTTTTTTCTTAATAGTTTTTTCAAATTTCCAATCAACAATAGGAAGGTCTATGGGACATACGCGAACACATACTTCACAAGCAATACATTTATCAAATTCAAAGTGAATTCGACCACGAAAACGCTCTGATGTGATTGATTTTTCATAAGGATATTGAATAGTTACAGGTAAACGATTTGTATGGGATAAGGTAATTATGAAACTTTGTCCAATGTACCTTGCAGCTCGTATTGTTTGTTTGCCATAATTCATGAACCCTGTAATCATAGGGAACATATTATAGATATCCATGAATAAAATTTATGTTTCTTTCTCTTGGTTGAGAGGAGTTATGGATATAAAATATCATTATTGTTATCTCTTCATTTTTTCTTTTTTTTTTTTTTTTTAGAGTCTTATAGTGAAACAAGTTGAGAAGAAGTTGTCAATAATAGATTACCTAGAGAAATAGGTAAAAGAAATTTCCATCCAAGATTTAATAACTGATCTATTCTCATCCTAGGTAAAGTCCATCTTGTTGTGATAGGAATGAACAGAAACAAATAAGCTTTGGCTAATGTAATAAAGATACCAATTGCCATTAAAAAAACTCTAAACATTTTCTTTTTTACAAAAAGTTCAGTAATAGATATGTACGGAATAGAAAAATTCCACCCACCTAAGTAAAGAACTGTTACAAATAATGAAGAAACTAATAGATTTAGGTAAGAAGCAAGATAAAAGAGCCCATATTTTATACCTGAATATTCGGTTTGATAACCTGCAACTAATTCCTCCTCTGCTTCTGGTAAATCAAAGGGTAATCTTTCACATTCTGCTAGAGAAGACATTATAAAAACTAGAAAGCCTATGGGCTGACGCCACAGATTCCATCCCCCAAAACCATATTTGGACTGTGCCTCAATTATATCAACTGTACTTGAACTATTAGATAATTATAGTCGATGATAACATCACTGTTCCCATCGCTATTCCAAAACCGTACATGAAACCTAAGCTTCATACGGCTTCTCTATGGGCCACAAAGAAATGTGTAAGGTAAGGACTAATCGTTCTCCTTGGACCCTATCTATACCCTATAATAGAATGTAAAGATACATTGGAGGTTGGAGAGTCCTCAATTTGACCAATCAAATTCTATCTGCTAGAATAAGAAAAAGCACTTCCGAATTGATCTCATCCCTTATAATGATATAATGAGAATTTCTCAAATTTCTATTTGTTCAGCAATAACTTAATTCTTCAATCAAATACTCGTCATAAATAGAAAGAATTAGGCATTCGTTAATGAATCATTATTATTCCCCTTTTTCTTCTATTTTTTTTTTGCATTCTCTTTGTATTGTTCCTGTTCTTCTTTCTGTGAAAACTAAAAACTTAAAGAAAAGCAAAGAAAATAAAGGATTAATTCGTTCTTGATAGTTATTTCTTTAATCAGCGAATAGTAACATACTCTAGATCGGAATCGTGGGGAAGTACTGCTTGATCTTTTCTACAAATTTCAAGCCCTTATTATGATTCGTTTTATGCAAAGTTTTATGCAAAAACTCCTTTTTTGCTACCTTACATTATTTCCATTACTTATCCTTTGTGTACTTTGGTGTTCCTAACTGCCCACTTCTTTTTGATTGATCCCCAGTATAGTAAGAAATAATGTTGATCTTTTGCATCCGCTTCAAGATATTAAGATTAATCAAATAATTTAAATCTTGGGGTAAAAAACTTATTTTTACTTCAATTTCCTTCTTGTACCCTAGGGAATGAGATTTTTTTTACTGCAAATTGAGGAGCAGTTTTGTTTCACTCATATAACTATCTGGTTTAACTCATCGAACTGAAATGTTGAATAAAAAAATGAAGATATTTGTTCAAGACATTCAATTTCTTTATCTTTACTTACTTTATAAAGTAGTAGGAACTAAAATGAAATAATAGAAAAAAAGAGTTTTTCTTATATTATTTCATTTTCCTATTTACATATTAGAATGAAATTATTAAATTCGATTTATATTGTCTTTCTATTTCAATTCATTTCTTCTCTTTTTTATAGAAAAGAGATAATAAAAATTCATGTTCCGACGAATCACACGTAGAGATATTGCTAACACACATAGAGTTAATGGTATTTCATAACTAATTGATTGAGCTGCAGCTCGTAGACCGCCTGAAAAGGAATACTTATTATTTGATCCGTACCCTGACATAAGAAGACCAATGGGTACAATACTTGAAATGGCAATCCATAAAAAAACACCTATACTGAGATCAGCTAAAACAAGACGATATCCAAAAGGAATTACTAAATAACTTAGTAGAATTGATATAACTGCTATGGAAGGTCCAATCCTAAACAAACGATTATTCCCTCTAGATGGAAGAAGATCCTCCTTCAAAAGTAATTTGGTCCCATCCGCTAAAGCTTGAAGAATCCCTAATGGGCCGGCATATTCAGGTCCAATACGTTGTTGTATTGCTGCGGATATTTTTCTTTCTAACCACACAATGACTAATACTCCCATTGTAATTCCTAAAACAAGGGTGAAAATGGGAACAAAAATCCCTATGAGTCCATAGACTTCTTTTAAGGATTCTAATCTATAAAAAGAATTGATAGTTTGTACTTCTGTAGTATCAATTATCATTTCAACGATCAACTTCTCCCATAATGATATCTATACTACCTAGTATCGTCATGATATCAGCCAATTTCATTCTTTTAACTAGCTGAGGAAGAATTTGCAAATTGATGAAACCGGGTGGACGAATTTTCCATCTCCAGGGGAAAACACTACTATCTCCTATTAAATAAATTCCTAATTCTCCTTTTGGGGCCTCTACCCTTACATAAAGTTCTTGTTTTAACAATTCAAAATTGGGTGAAAGTTTTTTAGTAATAAATCTATATTCAAAATTATTCCATTCGGAATTCTTTGTCGTATGAAAGCGGCGGTTTTCTAAATTCTCATAAGGTCCTCCAGGAATTCCTTCTAGAGCCTGTTGAATTATTTTTATGGATTCTTGCATTTCACCGATTCGTACTAAATAACGAGCTAATGTATCGCCTTCTTTTTGCCATTTTACTTCCCAATCAAATTTATTGTAACACTCATAATAATCAACTTTACGAAGATCCCATTGGATTCCAGAAGCTCGTAACATTGGTCCTGATAAACCCCAATTTATTGTCTCCTCCCCACGAATAATGCCCACTCCTTCAACTCGTTCTAAAAAAATGGGGTTTCGCGTAATAAGTTTTTGATACTCAACAACTTCTGTTAAAAAATAATCACAGAAATCAAAACATTTATCTATCCAACCATAAGGTAAATCCGCAGCTACTCCTCCGATGCGAAAATAATTATGCATCATTCGCATACCTGTGGCGGCTTCGAATAGATCATATATTAATTCCCTTTCTCTTAAAATATAGAAAAAGGGAGTCTGTGCACCGATATCGGCCATAAAAGGTCCAAGCCATAACAAATGGGAGGCTATACGACTGAGCTCTAGCATAATCACTCTGATATAACTGGCCCTTTTAGGCACTTGAACACTTTCCAATCGTTCTGGTGCATTTACTGTTATTGCTTCTGTGAACATAGTAGCTAAATAATCCCAACGTGTGACATAAGGCAAATATTGTATAATTGTTCGGTTCTCCGCTATTTTTTCCATCCCTCTGTGTAAATAGCCCAATATAGGTTCACAGTCAATAACATCTTCACCATCCAGAGTAACGATCAGCCTAAGAACACCATGCATTGATGGGTGGTGAGGACCCATATTGACTATTAGGAAATTTTTTCTTGTAGCCGGTATAGTCATATCTTTCCTTAATTCTTTATTTCATGAATTTCTTCAAATGAAAAATCTAATACTCTAATACTAAGAACTGATAACTGAACAAAAAAAAAAAAAGAACAAGGATAATAAGAAGAAAAGAATAAAAAATTCAAATGAAATTAACGAGTTTTTGATTCCCGAATATCTAACTGATCCATTAATTTTTTATAACGTACTTTCTTTTTCTTTGACAAATAAGTCAATAATCGTTGACGTTTTCCCAGAATTCTTCGTAGACCTCTTTGCGATAAAAAATCTCTTTTGTGCAATTCTAAATGTGACGTAAGTCTCCGTATCTTACTGGTGAAAAGGAATACTTGAAATTCAACAGACCCACTATTTTCTTCTTTTTCTTCTTGTGTAATAACTGAGATTAATGAATTTTTGACCATAAATTAAGATTTCGATCTTTCTTTTCTGTGAATTTTACCGATCAGGAAAAATAATAAGATTTCTTATGCCAGTTATTTTCATCTAGTATACATCAAAATTGGATTTCTTTTATTCATAATACTACTTTGTTTCTTGTTTATGTTTTATATATGTATTTACTAAAAAGAACAATTTCAATTTCTTTTTACTTCTTTTTTTTTTTACTTAAAGGGATTCCGATCCTCCTAGTTAAAAATTCTATATTTGGAATTCGAAAATAAGCATCATGTATTAGAATGTTATACAGTGTATATATTGAGGCTTTCATTGTCACACGATATGTAGGAAATTCACTAGAAATTTTTTCATTTTCATTGGAATTGAATTGACTTTAAATTGGGAATACATTTTTATTCTTGACATACTGAACCGACTGCTGTTATTGGTATCAAACCAATAGCGATTTATACAAGCTAAATTTTCTAATCGATAATTGGGCCAAAGGAACAACTTGAATTTCCTAAAAATTTTTACATCTGTATTAAAATGCTTGTCCTCATTCAAAAATTGCCCACAGTTTCTTATTTTGTTTTCATTGTAAAGTCTTGAATTTTTATCCACAACATTCCAATTTTTGGAATTGAAACAAATTCTAATTCGAAATTCTCTCCGACGTATGGAAGATAGAATATTTTCAGGAATAAGGAAATCATAATGATTTTTGTCTCTACTCAAAAATATGTTGCTGTGTTGTGCACTATATTTTTCAAACTCCCCTTTCTTAATATCTATTTTTTTTTTGTATTTCTTATTCGTTTGGTGCTTCTTCTTATCGACCAATGAAATATCTATAGTTTGATATATAATCAATTTTCCGTCCCTTCTTATAGATAGAAAAATTGGTTCAACAAGAAATATTCCCTTTCCTATCAACTCTGTAAAAACTAGGTCCTTTTGAATCAGCATTTCGTCTAGATTTATTTCACCTCTTTGAATAGAGGATATAGCAATTTTCTTTATATTTATCAGTCTAAGTAGGAGACAATATACCCTGATATTTTTCAGTATTTTTTTATTCAAAGTATCGTCCCATCTTAATTGAAAAAGTAAATCTTTTTTCAAAAAGAAATATAGTTCCATTTCATTCTTGCTCTTATATTTTTTTTTTTTTCTACCCTTTTTCATTTCTAATCTTCCGTAATCTTCTTCAATAGCCCTTTTTTTCTTTTGTTTTAGTAGATTCAATACAAGATTTCCTTGGCCTTGTTGTTCGTCTTCTTCCTGTTTTACAAATTCAAGATCTTTTTTTGATGATATATGAAGATTTTTCTTTGGATTTACGTTGATGTTTTTACTATTTTGATTTATATAAAAAGGAAAAAAGAGTGATTTTATTGGGATGATCCAAGGTTGAATCTTATATACATTAAAAAGTAGTAAAAATTCTGGGAAGAACCAAGGTTCTAGATTGGATATAGTATCAGAATTTGATGCGGTATTATAGAACCTTTCTTGATTCATTCCCATGCAATCAAGAAAGTTTCTTTTTTGGTTGCATGGTTTGATCTCTTGATGAATCGTAGGAGAAAAAAGATTTTTTTTCTCCATTTTTTTTAAATTCTTAATTTCAGTCTTAGTATTTTTCTGAATCTTGATGCCAATATGTTTATTGGTCCAGATATCAATATTTTTTTTTAAACAAAGATGAAGAACTCTACAATCAAAATATTTTCTATCCAAATTGGTATTCCTATCAATAAGATCTTCTTTTTCTAGATAATCATTACTAGGCATACTTACCAATACAGAAAAAGATTCAGGTTTCAATGTATTGAAAGAATATGGGATTTCTTGGGCCCCGCTTATTTCTAATGTTGATTCAGAAATGTATGAATTAGGGGGGTGTATGTATTTATATGATAACAGATCATATCTGTAATGTTTTTTCCATTTGTATTTTTGACTCATAAATGAATTCGTTGCATAGTTCTTTTTTTTCATGGAATGAATGAATTGGTCTTTTTTATAGAAATCCAATTGGATTGATTCCTTCTTTTTAATCATACGGCGTTGATTTCTTCTATTTTGCCATTCTTTAGGTAACCTTTTTTTTTGAGAGAAATTATACTGATAATGACCTTTTAACCAGTTTTTCCATTCGTTCATTACATACGTATGAATTTTCTTATCTCTTGGTTTGGAATGAAAAATTCTGTGTATCATACAATAGTTTTTTAATTTTTCCTTAAAAAAAGGGGAGTTCCCTTGATATTGAAGTACAGGTCTTAAGTGATACTTATTAAAGAATTGGTTAAGTAATAGGGTTTGTGATAATTTGTAAAATACATATGCTTGCGACAGGGAAGAGAAATTCCAAGAAATATTAGAATTTTGATTACTATTCTCAGTATTATCAGTATTTGAAAACAATTTTTTTATAGTAAAAAACAAATTCATTTTCTTTTTCTTTATTTCATAAATTTCTTCTTGTTCTTTATTTTTTTTATTGTTGCTTTTATTGTTGCAAATGTATTTATTAAAGATCTTTTTTGTTGATTCAAAAAAAAGTTGTGTGTTTCTCTTCGAGAAAGTAATGGTACATAGCAAAATATCTATGTATCTTTTTTCAATGAATGATTTTAGAAAGTAGTGTGATTTACGCATTAATCGGATATTTTGTCTTTTTAATATTTTCCAAATAGTTTTCTGTGATTCCAATCTTTTATTATCATAAATGAGAACTATCTCTTTTTTTTTCTTATCTTTTGCGGTTTGTTCAATTTGATTCCTTATTTTTCTTGTCTTATCAGAAAGATCTTTCATTCTTTTTTCTATTAGTGAAGAATTTAACGAATTCATCGGTCGAATTAGAACGGACGATTCGCGAAGAATCTTATGATTTCTTTTGAAATCTTTTTCATTTTCGTTCGATTCATATACTTTTTCTTTCCTCAATTCAAATAAGAAAATTGGATTTAATTTTTTCATTATTAGTTTTATAACTTGAAGTATTTTGATGACCCTTTTTTCTTTTCTAAAGTCTTTTTTTTTCTTTAAAAATTTGAGAACTTGGAAAAATTTATTTTTCACCTTTTTCTTTCTTTTTTCAAATTCTTTAAAAATAGGTTTAAAAAAAAAAGGTTTTTTTCGGGAAGAACCAAAGGGAAGTTCCGCTTCCATTCCCCAGACTGTTAAAAAACAAAAAAGAGTTTTTTTCTCTTTTTTGTTTTTTTTATCTCTATGATTAGATCGTACCTTAGATTTTCGCCAAGGTTTTAGACAGAAAGGATGTAGAATCTTTATCTGAATACCCTCTGTTAACCAATCTTGGGGAAATTCTGTTTCTGATAATTGAACACCATTATAGGTGCATTTAATATGCTTTTCTCTATTCCATTCCTTAAAATCCTCGTACCACTCGGGGGATTGTAATAATAAAATACGGAAAATATTTTTAGCTATTATTAATGAAGGCAATAGAATGTATTTTCTAAGAAAAGATTGGGTTATTAACATAAAACTTCTTATTGTTTGAGTAAATATCAAGTTATCCCAAGCTTCTGATATTTCTATCCGTTCCTTTTCTTCTTTTTCCTTTTTTTTGAAATCATCAATTTTCAATTCTTGTTCTCTCTCCGTCCAATTTCTCAAAAAGATCTTCTTAATTTCGTTGATATCAAAAGAGGAAAAAAAATAGGTTTTGTCTAGCCGATCCAAAAAAAGCGGGGAATGTACATTTACTTGAAAGAGGTCCCAAGTAACTGTTTTACGTCTTTGAGCGCGCATGGATCCTTTGATTAGATTGCGACGAAAATCCGATTGTTGGGAGTAACGTATCAAAGCTATCTCTTCCGTTTGATCATCATCTTTAGAATTGTTACTAGTATTCTTAGTACTAGAAAGAGAATCAGTATCATTATCGTTATAAATTAACATACGTTTGGCTCTTCTTGAATAAATCTCATTATCTTCTTTTACGAATTCTTCTTCATTTTCTTCTTCCTCTTCTTCAAAATCATCGGTTAATTTGTATGACCATTGAGAAACCTTTTTACTTACTTCTTCTATTTGAATTTCAATAGATTTCTTTTTCCTTTTTTTTTGATCTTTTGTATGCGTTGTAATTACATCAAATAAAAATTGCAAAGACTTTGCTTTATTTTCTGAATCAATTTCTTTTTCTTCTGTAGAATTCAAAAAAGATTGATGGTAGGGTTCAAAGGAATCATCAAGAAGGAGATTATGAATCTTATTTATCAAAAAAATTTCTACTAAATCTTCTGTATCTTTATAAGTATTCTTAATTACACGTGAATCTAGTTTTTTTCTTATTCCTCGATAAGCTCCGTTGAAAAAAGGATCATATACTTTTGGCAAGCATTTTTTTTTTTTTTCATCATCGCATAATATGGTTTTTTTTTCAAGCATATCCGGACTAGAAGATCCCTCATTTTTTTCTATAATTTTGATTCGGCTTCTTAATTCATTGTTCATATTGCACTTTTTTTTTTCATTAAAGTAAATCCAAGAATTAGAAATAGAAAGATCTTCTTCATATAGTTTTTCTATGATATACAAAGAAATTTTTCGTTCTAGCATTTCCGAAAAAGTTGATAAACTAGGTGGATATGTAAAGGATATTTTTTGTTTCCCATCACTTTTACATGTAAAAAAAAAAAATTGTGACATTTCATTGCGTAAAGCATTTTCTAATTGATCATTTTTTATATATCGTAATGGACGATTCCATCGTTTAGAATCGAAAAAAAAAGTAACAAAAGTGTTTTCAATATTTTTTTCAATCTTTTTCTTAATATTCATTCTTTTCTCTTCTTTCAGTCTTCCCAATTCCCAATTCTCTTGATGGGTCTCCAGATAAGAATCTTCGTAAACTGGGCTATCTTGATAGCGTGCCTCTTTCAATTGAAATTCATCCTTTGTTTTTTCCTTTCCATTCACTCGGATCTCTTCCGTTTCATCTATTTTGTCCAGATCCTCCTTTTCTTCCGAACAAAGGGAAGGGTTTTCTTCGGTGGATCCCTCTTGTTCCTGTTTAGTCTCCTTCGTTTCGGAAGTTGTTTCTACATCGCTTTCTTCCTTTCTTTCTCCCCCTTCTTCCGTTTCTGAGGTTTCTTTCTCTTTCAGTTTCTTAGTGACAATAGGCGACGGCATTCTGCCTAAATAGTAGACACAGGTGATAAAGAAGAGAATACTAAAGATTCGAGCCATAGAATTTCTCAATTCTGACACAAGATACTTATTAGATCGAATAGAATGATTTTGCCGTATCCAGAATAATACCAATCCAACCCATTTCATGAATAAAATGTGACCAATTAACCAACCAACAAAACTATTTGTTAAAAAGAAAATCTTGTTGTTGCATCGAAACATATAAATGTTGACTAATCTGGCTAACGTGGAACTTGGTAAAATGAAATGGTTGAAGAATTGAAA